TTATTTAAATAAGGGGTCTAGGAGTGACGATTCCCACTATGATTATTCTATGTATGATAATAAATATAGTTGGAATAATTACATCAATAGTTGCATTGACAGTTATCTTCGTTCTCAAATCGGGATTGCGAGTTCTATTTTAAGTGGTAGTGAAAATTACAGCGAAAGTTACATTTCTACTTACATTTTGGGTGAAAGTAGAAATAGTAGTGAAAACTGGAATTCCAAGCTAAGAACTAGCACGAACGGCAGCGATTTCGCTCTAAGAGAAAATTCTAATGATCTCGGTGTAACTCAAAAATACAAGCATTTGTGGGTTCAATGTGAAATTTGTTATGGATTAAATTATAAGAAATTTTTTAAATCAAAAATGAATATTTGTGAACAATGTGGATATCATTTGAAAATGAGTAGTTCAGATAGAATTGAACTTTCGATTGATCCAGGGACTTGGGATCCTATGGATGAGGACATGTTCTCCCTGGATCCCATTGACTTTCATTCAGAGGAGGAACCTTATAAAGATCGTATTGATTCTTATCAAAAAAAGACAGGATTAACCGAGGCCATTCAAACCGGCATAGGTCAACTAAACGGCATTCCCGTAGCAATTGGGGTTATGGATTTTCAGTTTATGGGGGGTAGTATGGGATCGGTAGTAGGCGAGAAAATTACTCGTTTAATCGAGTATGCTACTAATCAATTTTTACCTCTTATTCTAGTGTGTGCTTCCGGAGGAGCACGCATGCAAGAAGGAAGTTTGAGCTTGATGCAAATGGCTAAAATTTCTGCTGCTTTATATGATTATCAATCGAATAAAAAGTTAGTTTATGTATCAATCCTTACATCTCCTACGACTGGTGGGGTGACAGCTAGTTTTGGTATGTTGGGGGATATCATTATTGCTGAACCCAACGCCTACATTGCATTTGCAGGTAAAAGAGTAATTGAACAAACATTGAATAAGACAGTACCAGAAGGTTCACAAGCGGCTGAATTTTTATTCCATAAGGGCTTATTTGATCCAATCGTACCACGTAATCTGTTAAAGGGCGTTCTGAGTGAATTATTTCAGCTCCACGCTTTCTTTCCTTTGAATCATAACTTTAGTAGAACTTTAAGTTAATAGTTAATTAAATTGAATTCTTTAAATTATTTTCTTTCTGGCGAATAACTATTTAGAATAAGTATTTATTAAGTATTTATTTATCGGAATCAAAGGAAAAATCCGAAGAATGGATTTGTTTTGGTGACATAAGAGAGAATTATGGAAAGAATCATACAGATAATTTTTTTTTTACCGATATCCCTGATTCCTAATTAGGAAACCTCTATGAACAAGATAAAAGAGCGAATTCTTTTTTCGCGAGGTAGGGTAGTAAATAATAAATAAAACGAATTTCATGTTCTTTTCTTCCTTTCGTATTATATTATAACGAATTTTGGAAGAATTTATAAGGTGAAGAAACTCTTTATTAAATTCAAATTATAATTATGAAATTCAAATTATAAGACAAGAAAAAAAAATAATAGAAAAATAACAAACAAGTGAATTATCATACATGTATTTGATGTATAAAAATGAATAAGTCCATTTAGTTAGTTCTATATTCCTTGCACTTTATTATATATACTCAGTTAGATATACTTAGTATAATTATTATAGGAATTCTAATAATTTTAAGAGATCTTTCTATTTAAGATATCTTTCTAACAATATAATATAGCGATAATAGGTAAAAAAAATAAATATAACAATAAATAACAGGTACAAATATTAAATCGAGGTGCCCATTCTATGACAATTCTCAACAACTTACCCTCTATTTTTGTGCCTTTAGTGGGCTTAGTATTTCCGGCAATTGCAATGGCTTCTTTATCTCTTCATGTTCAAAAAAACAAGATTTTTTAGATCTGATGGGGGCAAATTTCATATATTTTTTTTTCAAGACTTAGACTTGGATTATAACACAGATATCTATTCAGTATAATATGGTATAACTTGTGGCTTCTTTCAAACAGAAAAGAAAGGGCAGGCGTAAACGTAAATCTGATATATGAGTAAACGAGCTATTTGAAAATATTGAAAATAAGTCGCGATTGGGGCGAATGCCTGAAATAAATGTAAAGCCCATGTAGCTATATATGTGTAGATAGGGGATCATATGAGAGGGCTCCTATTATTTTACTTTTAGATCTAACCAATTGCTTCGAAAGATTCACATCAGAATAGTGCAAGTTGATGAAAGTTCCTTCGGAAACAAAAAAATGTAAAGTAAAATTCATTTTGGCCGGTCTCCCACTTCCAATAAAATGTAACTAGATCTAGTATGAGTTGGCGATCAGAACATATATGGATAGAACTTATAGCGGGGTCTCGAAAAATAAGTAATTTCTGCTGGGCCATTATACTTTTTTTAGGTTCATTGGGGTTTTTATTGATTGGAATTTCCAGTTATCTTGACAGAAATTTGATATCTTTATTCCCGTCTCAGGAAATCATTTTTTTTCCACAAGGTATCGTGATGTCGTTCTATGGGCTCGCCGGTCTGTTTATTAGCTCTTATTTGTGGTGCACAATTTCGTGGAATGTAGGTAGTGGTTATGATCGATTCGATAGAAAAGAAGGAATAGTGTGTATTTTTCGTTGGGGATTCCCAGGAAAAAATCGTCGCATCTTACTCCGATTCTTTATGAAAGATATTCAGTCTATCAGAATAGAAGTTAAAGAGGGTTTTAATGCTCGGCGTGTCCTTTATATGGAAATCAGAGGCCAGGGGGCCATTCCTTTGACTCGTACTGATGAGAATTTGACTCCACGAGAAATTGAGCAAAAAGCAGCGGAATTGGCCTATTTTTTGCGTGTACCAATTGAAGTATTTTGAAATAAACGAAGCACTTTTCTTAGCAGGAGGTAAAAAACCAAAAAATCCTCTTTTTTTTTTTTCCTTTTTTTTTTCTATAACATAACTTAACTGAAATTTCTTCATAATACTGATGAACCAAAGAAGACGTAGATTATATATACTATATACGGAAAACGGAAAAATTTGAAATTTTGTCCGCAAACTTTTTTTTATGCGTATGTAAATTCACAAAATTCAAGGACTAACCACTGACTCACAAATAAAAACGAGGGAATAGATTCGGGAGTTCGAAGCTTTCTATTCTAAATTCTAATATTAGAATAGAACTTATGCTTGATAGAAATATTAGATCGTATAGAGTTGACGAATGAAGCGGATTCATTAAAAATTCACAGACGCAAAAATGGAAAAAAAAGCATTCATTCCCCTTCTATATCTTACGTCTATAGTATTTTTGCCCTGGTGGGTCTCTTTTTCATTTAATAAAAGTATGGGATCTTGGATTATTAATTGGTGGAATACTAGTAAATCCGAAACTTTTTTAAATGATATTCAAGAAAAGAGTATTCTAGAAAAATTAATAGAATTTGAGGAACTCTTCCTGTTGGACGAAATGATAAAGGAATACCCCGAAACACATCTACAAAAGTTTCGTATCGGAATCCACAAAGAAACGATCCAATTGATCAAGATGCACAACGCAGATCGTATCTATACGATTTTGCACTTCTCGACAAATATAATCTGTTTCGTTATTCTAAGTGGTTATTCTTTTTTAGTTAATGAAGAACTTATTATTCTTAATTCTTGGATTCAAGAATTCATATATAACTTAAGCGACACGATAAAAGCCCTTTCTATTCTTTTATTAACCGACTTATGTATAGGATTCCATTCACCCCACGGTTGGGAACTAATGATTAGCTCTTTCTACAAGGATTTTGGATTTGCTCATAATGATCAAATTATATCTGGACTTGTTTCCACCTTTCCAGTCATTTTCGATACAATTTTTAAATATTGGATCTTCCGTTATTTAAATCGTGTATCTCCGTCACTTGTAGTGATTTATCATTCAATGAATGACTGAAAAATGATCCACCGATCCAATTAGAATTTTGTTATTTTGTCCATAAGTAAAATAAAACATTCAAAATCTTATTTTTTTTTATATACTTATTTTTTCTATACATCCAATAGATTCGGATTCCTCCTATATTTTAGTAAAAATTTTTCAGTAACTAGCAGCATCGTGGATAGGGAACTATCCTAGCGACCTACCTAATTTTATTGTATAAATTTTCTGGATCAACGACTGGACCATGCAAACTAGAAAGACCCTCTCTTGGATAAAGGAAGAGATTACTCGCTCCATTTCCGTATCGCTCATGATATATATAATAACTGGGGCATACATTTCAAATGCATATCCCATTTTTGCACAGCAGGGTTATGAAAATCCGCGCGAAGCAACTGGTCGTATTGTATGCGCGAATTGTCATTTAGCTAATAAGCCCGTGGGTATTGAGGTTCCACAAGCGGTACTTCCAGATACTGTATTTGAAGCAGTTGTTCGAATTCCTTATGATATGCAACTAAAACAAGTTCTTGCTAATGGTAAAAAGGGAGCTTTGAATGTGGGGGCCGTGCTTATTTTACCCGAGGGGTTTGAATTAGCCCCTCCTGATCGTATTTCGCCAGAGATGAAAGAAAAGATAGGTAATCTCTCTTTTCAGAGTTATCGCCCCGCTAAAAAGAATATTCTTGTGATAGGTCCTGTTCCTGGTCAAAAATATAGTGAAATCACCTTTCCTATTCTTTCTCCGGACCCTGCTGCTAAGAAGGATGCGTACTTCTTAAAATATCCCATATACGTAGGCGGGAACAGGGGAAGGGGTCAGATTTATCCCGACGGGAGCAAGAGTAACAATACGGTTTATAATGCTACAGCAGCGGGTATAGTAAGCAAAATAATACGAAAAGAAAAAGGGGGGTATGAAATAACTATAACAGATGCGCCAGAGGGGCGTCAAGTGATTGATAGTATCCCCCCAGGACCAGAACTTCTTGTTTCAGAAGGCGAATCCATCAAACTTGATCAACCATTAACAAGTAATCCTAATGTGGGGGGAT